AAGGACAAGTATATGCGAAATCTATCCCTTTTTAGTTAAAAGTTTTCTTAGAATCCAATCCAACCTTTCCCTTTAAGGAATTTAATTGGTTAGCATAATATCTAATAAATAGAAAATCGAATAGTAGATAATCTGTTATGAAAGAAAGAAAACATTCTTTGAAGAATCAAGATTCGTAACCAATCCTTGCCTTATTTGTTGGATTAGGTCTAACTTTCTTGACTAAACTGCAAGAGTGGAACTTTACGAGATGAAATAGGGAAAGACAGAAGATAAAACTTAAAAGGATAATTGAAGTGACTCGTCTTCGAATCAACTTTGGTTGGGGGTTCGAAAAAGGAATAAAAATAAAGTAAATTCAAGGAGGAGCTTTCCTTTTTTTAAGGGGCCCCTCGGGGGGTCGTGGAATGCTTTTCTTCTCCTCTTATTCCATATGGAATACAATCAGTTAAAATAAGAAGGAATAGGGGAATATTCGACCGTTTCAATTCTTTATTTATCTTTTATTCCAAAATTCTCCCGAAAATCCAATTTCATTTTTCAATGGGGTTAGATGATCTAGTTCTTAATATTATTACTTTACTCAACTGACAGATTCCACAACAAATCTCTTGATTCGGAATTAGGGACTCATGTCGCATCTGATGAATCGATTCTCTTTTACACTTCTGTATCTCACTCGATCTTGTTTTTTAGTATTATCTAAAATAACCGATGAATTCTGAATTTTCCATAACTTAGGTAAGTGCTTTACCAACATATGTAGTGTAGTAAAAAAATAAATGGAATTTAACCCTTTCATGCTTACTATAACTAGTTATTTCGGTTTTCTACTGGCTGCTTTAACTATAACCCCAGCTCTATTTATTGGTTTGAACAAGATACGTCTTATTTGAAATGAATTGAATGAATAAGTCAGAAAAGAAAAATCTTTCTTTTGGATTCCTGGTATTCTACGACTCTTTTCCACACTAATTACCAATTCTTTTCTTGGTCATTGAGATTCGTGGATAATTTAGACTACTATTTAGGGATAGATCGTACCTCTTTTTTTTTATCCCCTCGAACAAATCGAAATGATTGAAGTTTTTCTATTTGGAATCGTCTTAGGCCTAATTCCTATTACTTTAGCGGGATTATTCGTGACTGCGTATTTGCAATACAGGCGTGGGGATCAGTTGGATCTTTGATTGAGTAATATTTCTTTTTTGATTGACCTCCTCCAGACCAGAGAGGAGGTCAAATTGGAGTTGCAATTCAACTTTGTTTTGTTAAGTTATTTTACTCTGCTTCGACATAAGATAGATGGAATCACGCTCTGTAGGATTTGAACCTACGACATCGGGTTTTGGAGACCCGCGTTCTACCGAACTGAACTAAGAGCGCTTTCATTCAAAAAGAAAACCCTTTTCTACTCCTAACGTGTCTCACGTACGTATAGTATCCACAAATTCAAGTTATACCCACTTTAATTGATCTCCTCGCTACTGCCCATAAAGAAGAAAGAAGTAATAGGTAGGGATGACAGGATTTGAACCTGTGACATTTTGTACCCAAAACAAACGCGCTACCAAGCTGCGCTACATCCCTTTTCCAAATTGTTGTACAATGGCATTGTACACAATTCCTGTCTTGTTTTCCACATCGTAATTTTCTTCTCTTTCTCTATCTATATAGAACCTTCTTGTCATTTCTTCTTTTTGGTCTCATATAATCAAGTCAAGGAATGGTATACATCTAAAATCGAATCTAATTTCACCTATAAAAGAAAGATTACTATTCCTTGGTAATGTATAGGAAGAAGAGGTCATCTTTTTCTTTTTTAGGGATAGGAAAATCTCGTCTATACGGTTCATTCTATATAGAATATTGATTTTGTTTTTTTAGTTAGGAATTTCGCATAAACAAAAGAAATACAAAAGATCTTGGGCAAGAGTATCTGATCATATATGTATTCCAATAAGGAAGGAGGATTTTCAATGCGGGATATAAAAACATATCTCTCTGTAGCACCCGTGCTAAGTACTCTATGGTTTGGGGCTTTAGCAGGTTTATTGATAGAAATTAATCGTTTATTCCCAGATGCTTTGTCATTCCCTTTTTTTTAATTCTAGTTATTGCTATGCGAGGAATTCTTCGTGACATGACGAAAATTTTCCCTTTTTCAATCCTTTTTTTTTTAGTATAGGAAGGAAAAAGAAAGAAAAGATGGATTGGGTTGAACCTCAGAGTCATGAAAAATTCGGTAAATCCCATTTTGGAAAACAGAAATTCAATTAAAAGCGGTATCCAAGCTAAGTCAGGCCTCAGAAATCAGAGCATAGAAAGAGGCTGGGCTGGCTACTTAAATGAAAGGATTTCGAAGCAAAATCCTTGCTAATTCGACAAGGATTGTATTCTTTAATTATTTCTCCATTTTTTATTACTTAATTTAAGAATTTCCAAAATTTTTTATTCTAATGGATTTTATTCTTCTTCTTCGGATTCAAAATAGAAGAATAAAAGAATAAGTAGAAGAATTAAGTTAAGTCAATCCAAAAAAGAAAGGAGGTTCATGGCCAAGGGGAAAGATGTTAGAATCAGACTTATTTTGGAATGTATCAGTTGTGTTCGAAAAGGTGCCAATAAGGAATCGACGGGGATTTCTAGATATAGTACTCAAAAGAATCGCCACAATACACCTGGACAATTAGAATTCAAAAAATTTTGTCGTTATTGTCGCAAGCATACGACTCATGGCGAAATAAAAAAATAGGAGCATCGTGTGTTCGATCTTTCCAAAGAACAGATTTAATATATAGAACATAGATAGAATACAAAATACAAATCAACTCATTTGATTTCAGGTAGATATTATTTCATATGTATAGAGGGTATTCATATACTATATATGAATCAAATAATATATGGACCAAAGAAAGACTACTTCTTCTGGATCCAAAATTAATAAAATAAAGAAATCCATTTTTTTTCCAATTTTTTAATAAAGAATAAATCATGTATACATCTAAACAACCTTTTCATAAATCTAAGCAACCCTTTCGTAAATCCAAGCAAACTTTTCCAAAATCCAAGCAAACTTTTCGTAAGTCCAAGCAAACTTTTCGTAAATCCAAACAACCTTTTCGTAAATCCAAACAACCTTTTCGTAGGCGTCCTCGGATTGGCCCGGGGGATCCAATTGATTATAGAAACATGAGTTTAATTAATCGATTTATTAGTGAACAAGGAAAAATATTATCGAGACGAATAAATAGATTAACCTTGAAACAACAACGATTAATTACTCTTGCTATAAAACAGGCTCGTATTTTATCTTTCTTACCATTTCGTAACTATGAGAATGAGAAGCAATTTCAAGCCCAGTCAATTTCAATAATTACTGGTCCTAGACCCAGAAAAAATAGACATATTCCTCAATTAACGCAAAAGTTCAATTCCAATCGAAACTTAAGAAACTCCAACCAGAATTTAAGAAACAACAATCGGAACTTAAGTTCCGATTGTTGATGTTTTATTCGAAAGGGCCAGACCTATATATAAGGAAAGTAATCCAGTTTTGATTCTTGTGTTTGTTATAAGAAAGAAAAATGGGGAAGAATAAATAGTTTTTTTATTTATTGCAACATGCTCGTTGATTCTTACCACTTAATCTTAATTTATTGTATCTTCCCGGAGTTCCCTCTCCGGGAATTCGGTTTTAATTATTCCTGTATATTACTTTTTTATCCATTTAATTGATGATCTTTATTTTATTGGAAATCGTGTAAAGATTATTTGGATTTGATACAGCTACTTGTGCAAGCATTTTACGATTAAGAATCAATTCCTTCTTGTACAGATTGTGTATTAATTTACTATAACTATTGAATACTTTATATATCCGCGTTGCTGCGTTTATCCGAGTGATCCACAAACGACGAAAATCCCTCTTTTGCCTGCCTCTATCTCGATGAGAGGAAACAAAAGCTCTTCTTACTTGTTGAGTAATCATTCGATTAAGTCTTAAATGAGCCCCTCTAAAGTTTGAGGCAAATGAACGCATTTTTGTTCGTCGTCTCCGAGCTATATATCCTCGCGGAACTCTGGTCATTGAATCAAATTAACCTTAATGAATAACTAATGATTTCTCTTCTTTTAGCCATCCTTTTTCCCATTAATAACAAAACGAATTATTCCGATATATAAAATATTAATTCCAATGGCTTTTGCTACTGTAACCTTCCCAACCACGATTTTTTATTCTATTCCCTTCAGTTATTTCGCATAGAAATAACAAATTCTAACGATACTCAAAAAAATAGTGGGTTCCATCGTTTCTATGGTTCCCTTTTAAACGGTGAGGCCCTCTCTATACACCGGAGCCCTTTCTTTCATTTCATCAAAAGGTATTGTGAACTTGTATAGTTCACATTCTTTGGCTCTACCTATCCATTATAGAGTAAATAGCTCTTTTCACAATAAGAGTTATCCATACAGTGACGGCATTTAATTATGAAAGTTGGCTAAGTAGCTGACCCTGTTAGTCCGTTCTTTTAAGATAAAGGAGCATAAGCCTTTTTCTTTTTATTACTATTTCCTCCGCTTAATGGATAACCATTCTCTACCAATGGGGGAATTGCTTCTTATTTCCAATTTAGATGATTGGATTTGCACCAAAGGAAACCAGAAATTCCATATTACCATAGAAATCTAGGATAGAGCTTCTCTATCCTATTCATTGGTACCGATCATGGATACTTCCAAAATTGTCTTATTTGTTTGAACTCATGATCTGAACGAGTCACACATACACCCTAGCACATGTTCCTCGACGCTGAGGACATCCCTTAAGCGCGGCCGATTTTCTAGCATTTCGTATTGGCTGTCTTGCGTTTCTAATAAGTTGTTTAACCGTTGGCATGTCGTATGTATATAGAAAAAAAGGATTGGTTTAGATCGATCTTAACCTGATGATTGATCATCATGAAGTATTTCTATTTTCTATTAAATCGCAGAAAACCTGAATTTAGGTTTGAAATAAATTTACAAGAAATGCGACCACTACCAATCCTTAAACATTTCTGGAAACCACACTGGATCAGTATCGCAGTGCTCGTCAATCATTTCATCCCCTACAATATCGACAAGTCCATAAGCTTTGGCTTCGTCTGCTGACATAAAAACATCCCTTTCCATGTCTTCGGATACAACCCAAAAAGGCTTGCCTGTTCTTAGTGCATAAACCCTTGTGATCATTTCGCGAACTTTGTGTAACTCCTCCACTTCTAGGAAAAATTCTGGTGTCCTTGCCCGATAATAAGCACTAGCAGGTTGGTGAAGCATAATCCTCGCGTGAGGGAATGCTATACGCTTGGTGGGTTCTCCTCCAAGCAGAATGAAGGATGCCATGGACGCAGCTATTCCGAGGCATATTGTATATATATCTGGTGTCACCGTTTGCATCGTATCAAAAATTGCCATTCCTGAGATTAGCCACCCGCCTGGGGAGTTTATAAACAAAAAAATATCGCTAATTCCATCTTCTATACTGAGATATACCATGAGACCTGTAATATGATTCGTGATCTCGCAACGAATCTCTTGACCTAAAAAAAGTGTCCTTTCTCGATACATAACATTGTATAAGTCAACCCAAGTCGCTTCTTCATCTCCGGGAATCCGGTAAGGTACTTTTGGAACACCAATGGGCATATTAGATTAATATTATTAAATTTAAGTAAGAAAACTATACTTTAATATGGAAACGTAAGAATGGAAGAGAAAGAAAGAATCCGCAGTTTATTGTCTTTTTTTTTTTTCTTATTCTATATGAATACTATGGATTCTATTAATACGTAGATTGAAATAATACATAGATTGAAAGGTTATATCTATAAGGAAGGTAAGACAGATTGAATAAAGAAAAAAGAATCGGTGATTGGAATGATAAACAAAGAGGGATAGGGATCCATTCTTCGTTTTTTTTCCAAATAGGCCAAGCTACCCATTGCATATTGGCACTTATCGAGTATAGAATAGATCTGCTTCTCTTTCTTCTTACGAACAGAATTGGCTTCTTATTTTTAATGGAATGAAATAAATATTCACGCTTTCTGACACAGAATCCCCTAAAGGGGTTAGGTACATAGGATATGGATAGTCTTTTCCAATGCGATAAAATAAAGCGACATCGTGTCTATTTTTCTTTGCTAAAGGGGTATTTCCATGGGTTTGCCTTGGTATCGTGTTCATACTGTTGTATTGAATGATCCGGGTCGATTGCTTTCGGTGCATATAATGCACACAGCTCTAGTTTCTGGTTGGGCCGGCTCGATGGCTTTATACGAATTAGCGGTTTTTGATCCCTCTGATCCTGTTCTGGATCCAATGTGGAGACAAGGTATGTTCGTCATTCCCTTCATGACTCGTTTAGGAATAACCAATTCGTGGGGTGGTTGGAGTATTTCAGGAGGAACTGTAACGAATCCGGGTATTTGGAGTTATGAAGGTGTGGCAGGTGCGCATATTGTGTTTTCTGGCTTGTGTTTCTTGGCAGCTATCTGGCATTGGGTATATTGGGACCTAGAAATATTCTGTGATGAGCGGACGGGAAAACCCTCTTTGGATTTGCCCAAGATTTTTGGAATTCATTTATTTCTTGCAGGGGTGGCTTGCTTTGGCTTTGGCGCATTTCATGTAACGGGTTTGTATGGTCCTGGGATATGGGTGTCCGATCCTTATGGACTAACTGGAAAAGTACAAGCTGTAAATCCAGCGTGGGGTGTAGAAGGTTTTGATCCTTTTGTTCCGGGGGGAATAGCTTCTCATCATATTGCTGCGGGTACATTGGGCATATTAGCGGGCCTATTCCATCTTAGTGTCCGTCCGCCTCAACGTCTATACAAAGGATTACGTATGGGCAATATTGAAACTGTACTTTCCAGTAGTATCGCTGCTGTTTTTTTTGCAGCTTTCATAGTTGCCGGAACTATGTGGTATGGGTCAGCAACTACCCCAATCGAATTATTTGGGCCTACTCGTTATCAGTGGGATCAGGGATACTTTCAGCAAGAAATATATCGAAGAGTTAGCGATGGGTTAGCCGAAAATCTTAGTTTATCAGAAGCTTGGTCTAAAATTCCCGAAAAATTAGCCTTTTATGATTATATTGGTAATAATCCGGCAAAGGGGGGATTATTCAGAGCAGGCTCAATGGACAATGGGGATGGAATAGCTGTTGGATGGTTAGGACATCCCGTCTTTAGAGATAAAGAAGGGCGCGAGCTTTTTGTACGCCGTATGCCTACTTTTTTTGAAACATTTCCGGTTGTTTTGGTAGATGAAGAGGGAATTGTGAGAGCGGACGTTCCTTTTAGAAGAGCAGAATCCAAATATAGTGTTGAACAAGTAGGCGTAACGGTGGAGTTCTATGGTGGCGAACTTAATGGAGTAAGTTATTCTGATCCTGCTACTGTAAAAAAATATGCGAGGCGTTCCCAATTAGGGGAAATTTTTGAATTAGATCGGGCTACTCTGAAATCGGATGGTGTTTTTCGCAGCAGTCCAAGGGGTTGGTTCACTTTTGGTCATGCTACCTTTGCTTTGCTCTTCTTTTTCGGACACATTTGGCATGGCGCTAGAACCTTGTTCCGAGATGTTTTTGCTGGTATTGATCCAGACTTGGATGCTCAAGTGGAATTTGGAACATTCCAAAAAGTTGGAGATCCAACTACAAGGAGACAGGCAGTCTGATACCACATTGCTATGGTATCTTTCATCTCTCTTTTTTGATTTGACATGGGAAACATCTCCCATCCTTTCTTTGACTCTTTTTCTTTCTTTATATGGGAAATGATCCCAAATGACAAATGAATAGGTGTGGAAGTTATAATTGTAAATAAACCACGATCGAATCTATGGAAGCATTGGTTTATACGTTCCTTTTAGTTTCGACTTTAGGGATAATTTTTTTCGCTATCTTCTTCCGAGAACCACCTAAGGTTCCGACTAAAAAAATGAAATAATTTCATTGAAGTAAGAAGTCTCCCCATCTGGGAGACTTCTTACTTCAATTAGTCCCCGTGTTCTTCGAATGGATCTCTTAATTGTTGAGAGGGTTGCCCAAACGCGGTATATAAGGCATACCCAGTAAAGCTTACAAGTAAACCAGATATGGAGATGGCGACTAAAGTTGCTGTTTCCATTTTTATAGAATTTCAAGATTACAATGGATCTACGAAAAGATCGTGTATTTACAACTACAACGGAATAGTATACAAAGTCAACACCAATGATTAAATAGAATTTATGGCTACACAAACCGTTGAAGATAGTTCTAGACCTGGGCCAAGACGAACTCGCGCAGGTAGTTTATTGAAACCCTTGAATTCGGAATATGGGAAAGTAGCTCCGGGTTGGGGGACTACTCCTTTTATGGGGGTCGCAATGGCTTTATTCGCGATATTCCTATCTATCATTTTAGAAATTTATAATTCTTCTGTTTTACTGGACGGAATTTTAATGAATTAGGTTTCTACTAACTAAAACTACGAAGTCATAGTTTTTCCATCCAAAAAAGCCTTTCTACTTTAAGCTCTACATTTCTAGACATTCTGGTAGTTCGACCGTGGAATTTTTTTGTTTCGGTATCTCTGGAATATGAGTGTGTGACTTGTTAGAATTGATCCTATTGATAATACATAGAAAGGGCCTGTTATCTCTATCAAGATGATTCTAATTCGTCGGATATTTATTATTTATTCTAGTATCTGGAACACGAAATAGATAGAGTGGATCAAGAAAAAAAAATGGAACTATGATTCATACTCACTATTCAGACCTCGCAACCAGACTGAAAAAAATTCAAGTAGTTTTTAATAAAAAAAGAAAATGTCTTCCTTCCAAATTTGTTTGCCCAAAAGACAACTTTTTTTTTCTCTTGATTTTGTCGAGTTATTACACCGATTCAATAAATGATCATCAAGCGGTTCTTATTCGAAGAACCCTTGCCTTTTGTTTAGCTTGAGACTCAATCATCGTGGCTCTAGTATGAATCTAAGGTTTTAATTGAACTGATTCATAGGATCGCAACAAGATAATTTCTATCAGAAAACTACTAGAATTTTTGCTTTATTTATTTACTAGTAAAACAAAACAAGAGTAAATCCGCATTACGCAAAAAAAAAAAAAAGAAATCCAAAATAGGGAAGAGAAAAGTCAAGAGGCCTCTAATGACCAACATAAGGCAAAGAAAGGAAGACAGATGAGCCAACTTGAGATTTTTTGGCATTATCATCACAAAGAATAAATTCTGGATTTTTCTTATTTCATATCTTCAAGGCAAATCGACCCAATCCAGTGGCTGATGAAGTTTTGAACCCTTTTTTTTTCTAATATCCGTTGAAAATTTGTGTGTTTCTGCTTGAGCCGTACGAGATGAAATTTTCATATACGGTTCTCGGAGGGGGACTCGGGTTAGTTACCTATCTCAATAAAGTATATGATTGGTTTGAGGAACGTCTTGAGATTCAGGCAATTGCGGATGATATAACTAGTAAATATGTTCCTCCTCATGTCAACATATTTTATTGTTTAGGGGGAATTACACTTACTTGTTTTCTAGTACAAGTCGCTACAGGTTTTGCTATGACTTTTTACTACCGCCCAACCGTTACAGAGGCTTTTTCCTCGGTTCAATACATAATGACCGAGGCCAACTTTGGTTGGTTAATCCGATCAGTTCATCGATGGTCAGCAAGTATGATGGTTCTAATGATGATCCTGCACGTATTTCGTGTGTATCTCACAGGTGGATTTAAAAAACCCCGCGAATTAACTTGGGTCACAGGTGTGGTTTTGGCTGTATTGACTGCATCGTTTGGTGTAACTGGTTATTCTTTGCCTTGGGATCAAATTGGTTATTGGGCAGTCAAAATTGTGACAGGTGTACCTGAAGCGATTCCGGTAATAGGATCGCCTTTAGTGGAGTTATTGCGTGGAAGTGCTAGTGTGGGCCAATCCACTTTGACTCGTTTTTATAGTTTACATACTTTTGTACTGCCTCTGCTTACCGCCGTATTTATGTTAATGCACTTTCCAATGATACGTAAGCAAGGTATTTCGGGTCCTTTATAGGGAAGGCATATCATAGAGAAAGATAATTCTAATTCTCATATATCATATCGGGTAGGTTGTGGTATTTCATTGCTACAAACATGGGTTATTGTAAAATAAGACATGTCATTTGGATACTTTTCTTCAACTCCGAAGTATTTTGATACAAATAGTTGAAGTTAATTTTACGAAAGAAAATAAGGCGGATTATGGGAGTGTGTGACTTGAATTATTGATTTGGCCATGCAGATAAAGAATTGGATCTGCCACATTAGAATTCACAACCAAAGGTGTCTCCGCATCCAATCAACACGTAAGTCCCCTATCTAGGAAGGATAGGCTGGTTCACTTGAGGAGAATATTTTCTATGATCATACCCCGACCATGTCATCCATGAACAGGCTCCGTAAGATCCCATAGAGTAGAAATGGAATAAGTCATATCACATGATCTAATTCTCTATTTATTACACTTACTTTTTTATTATAGTATGGAAATGCATTCATTTTCTTTGCATCGATTGCGATCCGCAATACTATCGGAGTAAAAGAAGGTATCTAAGGAAGAACGTAGGCTAGACTTTTGGATTTTTTATTAGTAACAAGTAAATACTTTGTTTGGACGTAAGAAATTTGCGATATTGAGGGGATAAACACCAACTAATCAAGAGACATGAGACAATCCACAAAGCAATTGATCATGATCAAATTTGCAAGCCCACTTGGATATTGAGCATTTACCCATAAGAATAGGATTCTTTTCAATGAGTAGTTGTAGGTGCAACTTCGGAAAAGAGAATCTGATAAAGCTTTTCTTACCTAGAGTCATTGAGTCATTATATACCTTATTCTATTATGGATCTTCCACGGTCTTTTTTCTTTCATTCTTGCTCGAGCCGGATGATGAAAAATTCTCATGTCCGGTTCCTTTGGGGGATGGATCCTAAAGAATTCACCTATCCCAATAACAAAGAAACCTGACTTAAATGATCCTGTATTAAGAGCAAAATTAGCTAAAGGGATGGGACATAATTATTACGGGGAACCCGCGTGGCCCAACGATCTTTTATATATTTTTCCAGTAGTAATTCTAGGTACTATTGCATGTAATGTAGGTTTAGCGGTTCTTGAGCCGTCAATGATTGGTGAACCGGCGGATCCGTTTGCAACTCCTCTGGAAATATTACCCGAGTGGTACTTCTTTCCCGTGTTTCAAATACTCCGTACAGTACCCAATAAGTTATTGGGCGTTCTCTTAATGGTTTCTGTGCCAACGGGCTTATTGACAGTACCCTTTCTAGAGAATGTCAATAAATTCCAAAATCCATTTCGTCGCCCAGTAGCTACGACAGTCTTTTTAATCGGTACTGCGGTAGCTCTTTGGTTAGGTATTGGAGCAACATTACCCATTGAAAAATCCTTAACTTTAGGTCTTTTTTAGGGATTTTTCAGGTTGATTCATTCAACCGTGAAGTACCGTGCATAGGTATCTAGGAAATAGTTACTTCCAAGTGAATCTTCCCTAGATACCTAAAATCCATTTTATTATGATCCATTTCGCGAAAATATAGATTGTGCCAAAGATGCAAAATTGTTTTCTTTTTTTTTATTCTAACTCGAAAAGGAAGAAGAGGAAAAAATTGCAATGGATTTAAAACGAGAACTTATTCTTAGGTAAATCAATTGGGAGATGCTTCTCTAGAGTGTCCCATATCTGTTTTCCATCTTCCATACGAAAACTGTCAATTCTCATAAGATCTTCTTCAGTCTTACTCAAAAGGTCCAATAGTGTATGTATATTGGCCCTTTTGAGACAATTATACGTTCTAGAAGGCAATTCTAATTGATCAATAAAAATACAATTCAATGGAATTCCTTTTTTGTTTTTCTTTAGATTAGTTAATTTTTTTTGAAAGGTTAAAAGGGGTGGAGTAAACCTGTTTTTATTTTCTTCGAAACTAGTGCCCTCTTCCTCCGCGTGTAGAAAAGGAAGAAATAAATCAATCAAATTACGAGAAGCCTCATAAAGCGCTTCCTTAGGGGTTAAACTTCCATTCGTCCATATTTCTAGAAAAAGTATCTCGTGTTTTTCATTTCCATTCCCACAATAAAAAATACTATAATTCACATTTCGAACAGGCATGGATACAGCATCTATGGGATAACTTCCATCTTGAGAGTTCTTTCTGAGTTCCGTGTGATATCCGCGATCTCTCTTGATCTGTAACTCAATACAGAAATCAATGGGCTCTGTCAAGTTAGCTATAGGTTGTGCCATATCAACGATCTCTACGGAAGGGGGTAAGATGATATCTTGAGCAGTTATGTATCTAGGACCTTTGACACAAATTGATGCGTCTCTAACTCCATAGAGATTACTTCTCAATACAATTTCTTTCAAATTTAGTAAAATTTCTTGTACGGATTCTTCAATACCTGCTATTGTAGAATATTCGTGTGGCACGCTCCCAAATTTTGCACGTGTGATACATGTTCCTTCTATTTCTCCAAGTAAAGCTCTTCGCAAGGCAATACCGACGGTATCCGCTTGACCTTTTCTAAGCGGGGACAAAATGAAACGACCATAATAAAGACGCTTACTATCTACTCTTGATTCAACACACTTCCACTGTAGTGTTTGAGTGGATCCTGCTACCTCCTCTCGAACCATAATAGACTAGTATTATTATTTGATCATTGAATCGTTTATTTCTCTTGAAAGCGGTTTAATTCTTTTACAGACGTCTTTTTTTAGGAGGTCGACATCCATTATGCGGCATAGGTGTTACATCGCGTATACAACTTAATCGTACACCACTTTTAGCAATGGCTCGTAATGCGGCATCTCTTCCACTACCAGCACCCTTTACCATAACTTCTGCTCGTTGCAAACCCACTGTACGAATAGCATCTACTGCTGTTCTTTGACCAGCATAGGGTGATGCTTTTCTTGAGCTTTTGAATCCACAAGTACCCGCGGAGGACCAGAAAACCACCCGACCCTGCGGGTCTGTAACAGTTATAATGGTATTGTTGAAACTAGCTTGAACATGAATAACTCCTTTTGTTATTCTACGTGCACTCTTCCGTAAACTAAAACGCGCATTCCTACGCAAACCAATACGCACTTTCCTACGTGAACCAATTTTTGGTATAGCTTTTGTCATATTTTATTATCTCATAAATATGAGTTAGAAATAACAAAAAGAAAAAAAGATACAAAGATATCCGTTTCAGGGTAAAATATATCCTTTACTTTAATTATTTTATTTGGAATTTGGACATTTCCGCGGGTACTTTTTTTACTTTTTAGAAAGTAAAGTTCTTTTTCGAAAGATTACCCCTGTCTTTGTTTATGCTTCGGGTTGGAACAAATGACTCTAATTCGTCCACGCCTACGAATCAGTCGACATTTTGTACAAATTTTACGAACAGAAGCTCTTATTTTCATATTTCCGTATTCCTTTCTTAAACTATGAATCTAATCTTTGGAAAAAATAAGTCTCTTCGCTTGAATTTTGGAACTTTGAATTTATTACCCTAGAAAAAAAAAGAAAAACCTAATTCTTTGAATCTTTGGTATCCTTCAAATCTTCGGTATCCTTCGAGTCTTCGGTACGCTTCGAATCCTTATGGGGAAGTCTATAAATTATACGTCCCTTGCTTGAATCATAACGACTTACTTCAATTTTGACCCTATCCCCCATCAGTATTCGTATAGAACTAGACCGGATCTTTCCTGAAATATAGCCCAGAATGATGGTGTCATTCTCTAGGCGAACGCGGAACATTCCGTTGGGTAGGGCTTCCGTAACTAAACCTTCGAAAGTGACTTTTGCTTCTCTCGGGTTTTTTTTTTCTCTCCTATTTTTTTTTTCTGTCATATTTTTTTTTCTCCTATTTTTCTATTTTGATTTTCAAATAAAAAAAAACGTTGTATTTTTATTTGAAAAATAGGAAGTTCGAGATAGAATTCGGGTACTATAGGAGGGGCGATTACCATATATAACATAAGACTTCTCCCCCAATTCTGTTTAGTCGAGCTTCTCGATCTGTCATTATACCTCGAGAAGTAGAAAGAATAGCAATTCCCATTCCGCCCAAAACTTTAGGAATTCCTTGATAGTTGGCATAAATTCGTAAGCCGGGTCGGCTGATACGCTTTAAAAAGGTTCTAGTTCTATATATTCCTTTTCTAGTCTTTCTCTTTTGATGTCGCAAAGTTGAAACCAAGAAATATCTGTTACTTTCCTGATGTTTCCGAACACTTTCAATAAAACCCTCTCGTAGAAGTATTTTAACAATGTTTTCGGTAATATTCGTAGATACTACTCGAACTGTTCCTTTTTTATTCATGTCCGCGTTTCTTATAGAGGTTAGTAAATCAGCAATAGTGTCCTTGCCCATAAGACTCTAATTCTAGGTTCCTCCTAATTTTTCTATAATCAACATGTTTTCTTTTTTTTTTTATTTTGGATTTTAAAGCATATACGTGAAACACAATCTACTAATTTTTTCTTTGATCTATATCTTGCCTACTAGTATTTATAATACTTCAGGAGCTAATGAAACTATTTTAGTAAAATTCAACTCTCTCAATTCCTCGGCGATCGCGCCAAAAACTCGAGTTCCTTTTGGATTTCCTTTTTGATCAATGATAACCGCTGCATTGTCATCATAGCGTATTATTATACCGTCTTCGCATTTGAACTCTTTACATGTACGTACAATTACAGCTCGAATTACTTCGGATCTTTCTAGAGGCATTTGGGGCACTGCGTCTTTGATTACAGCAACAATAACATCACCAATACGAGCATATCGCTGATTACTAGCAGCTCCTATGACTCGAATACACATCAATTTTCGAGCTCCACTGTTATCTGCTACATTTAAAAGGGTCTGAGGTTGAATCATATTATTTTGATTTCAATTTGTTATTTCAATGCAAAAGGATGAAAGAAATATTGTCTTTCCAGAAAGAAAAACCTGGTTTTTTTATCTTCAATACTCCTTTTTTTGGGTTCTATATCTCTATCTCTAATCGAAGAAATTGACTTCGTATGGGCATTTTACTGGCAGCTATGGAGATAGCTGCTCTAGCTACAGTTTCGGATACTCCGCCCATTTCATAAAGTATTCGACCTGGTTTAACAACGGCTACCCAATATTCGGGGGATCCCTTTCCTGAGCCCATACGTGTTTCCGTGGGTCTTAGTGTAACCGGTTTGTCGGGAAATATACGTACCCATAGTTTTCCACCACGACGTGCATATCGTGTCATTGCTCTTCGTCCTGCTTCTATCTGTCTCGACGTGATCCAAGCGGGTTCAAGTGCTTGAAGAGCATATCTACCAAAACAAATACGATTGCCTCGGCAGGATTTTCCCTTCATTCTTCCTCTATGTTGTTTACGAAATCTGGTTCTTTTGGGGTTATAGTCGATGGTTCTTTCTTAGTTCCATCTCTACTGCAAAACTGGACATGAGAGTTTCTTCTCATCCAGCTCCTCGCGAATGAAATGAGAAAGCGTGCAAATTTCTCTAATTCCATAATATTTTGGAATATTATGGATAGATGCACATTAATAGATAATAGAAAAAGTTAGGGTTTTTTTAATATTGAATATTGAATTTGTTAAAATAGATAAATATATAGTCAAGAAAGAAGATCTAGAATATATCTAGATGTGTGTGTCTATTTATCTATATTCTATATTTATGGATAATGTAATCTTTCTTAACAAAAAATCTCCTTATTTTTACTCTTATTGAATCGCGGTAAAGTATTCTAATTCAATAAATATTTCGCGGGCGAATATTTACTCTTTCCTGTCTTATTTGTTAATTTATATTATAACCTTACCAAATAAGGCAATTTTTTTGGTTTGTTCCGCCATCCCACCCAATGAAGTATTAGGATTCTTTTCAATAAAATCCTATGCAGTCATAGGTTCTGTCGTTCCCACTACTTCTCCTTTAATGGTTAGGTCTGAATCCCACAATGGAGCTTCCAAAAAATTTCTTTCCGAGTCAATTTTCTCAGTTTTATTAACCCGGGCCGCTCTTTATTATTGTTTTAAATTTGTATTTCTTGTTTCAAGTTACGATTTCGAATTCTCTGTTATTTTTATTATATTGATGCTTTATCACATTGCCTTTTATGATGTAACTCATAGACCATACATATTGGAATCCTATATCTTTCTTATTCCTATTCTTTCCTTCTATCATCCCTCCTTTTATCCACATCCCTTTAGTTTTGCTTCACAACCTAGAATCCATTTTCTTTTTTAGAGAAAAAATTGCAGTTGCTACAACTATATGATAGATCTACTCATTTATGATAGATGTATCATATAGTGACTGTTTCTTAGTTAGGATCTCGACAATACGAAGCAATAGGTTGGTTATTAGTTAATTTTCTATAATTACTAAGTTTTTTTCTTTTTCTATTTATAGTAGGGTTCAGTCAATTTTTTTGAATCTCCATTTTCGACTCTAAAGAAAAAACTAACGAGTCACACACTAAGCATAGCAATTATATTAAAAGATTTATCAATTTTCATTAAATCTTATAGAAAGAGGTAGAATTTCTTCTTCTTTTTCAGGGATTTCAGGAAAAATAAGGCTCTTGTCATTTTTTATTCTATCACTGAACAGAATGGGAAGACAAGGCTAGTTATTCTTCGTCTACGAATATCCAAATTTTTACACCTAATACTCCATAGATAGTTCGAATTGGATAGCAGCAATAATCAATTTTAGCGCGAATTGTTTGGAGGGGAAGTCTACCCTTTTTGATGCATTCGGCACGTGCAATTTCTTTCCCTGCGAGACGACCTGCAATTTTGACTTTTACTCCCCTTATATCTGCTTTTTTAGTTAATTCAATGGCTTTTTTCATTGCCTTTCGGAATGAAACTCTATTTTTTAATTGGAAAGCTATATATTCTGCAAGAATGTTAGGTTGTCTATAAGGTTCTTTAACTTTTTCAATAGCAATATTAAGTCTCTGGTTTACAGAATTAACTTCCTTTTGTAGATCTTTCTCTAATTCTTCGATTGCTCCTTTTTTCTTTAATAAATTGGGGAATCCAATATGGATTATGACGTGGATCGTATCGATTTCTTTTTGAATTTCTATATGTGTAATTACTTCGGAACTTGAGCCTGAGTCCATTTTTCTATTATGTGTAATTACTTCGGAACTTGAGTCTGATTCTATTTTTCTATTCGAGCCTTTTTTCCTATTCTTTTGTATATAGTTCTTGATACAATTCCGTATTTTTTTATCTTCCTGTAGACCTTCAGAATAATTTTTTGGTTGTGCGAACCAAAAGGAATGGTGATTTTGGGTTGTACCAAGTCTGAAACCGAGTGGATTTATTTTTTGTCCCATATTTTTCTATTCTATTTTTTTTTTACTGGGAATCGAAATCTTAGATGGATCTAAAGATTATTTAGATTTCTTTACTATATTTAGTACAATTGTTATATGACACATGGTTTTTTTTATGGGAGAACTACGTCCTCGAGCTCGAGGTCTGAATTTTTTCATAATAGTACTCCTACTGACTTCGGCTTTAGTGATGAATAAATTCGCTTTGTCGAAATCCCTATAATGAGTAGCATTTGCTGCTGCCGAATAAACCAACTTTAGGATGGGATAAGATGCTTGATAAGGCATGAGGTTCAGTATCATAACAGTTTCTTCGTAGTAACGCCAGCGAATCTCATCAAGAACTCTTTGTGCTTTGAAAACAGACATATGGATGCGTTTTTGTGCTTTGAAAACCCGTTCGAACTTAAGTAGACGATCGGTTGGAACTTTCCTTGCGAGTTTCCTTAGCCCACTCTTCTTCTTCTTTATTCTAGGGGTATACTTTACCAGTTTGAAACTTGTCATAAATAAGGTTATTCCCCGCCTACCTTTGTTTGTTTTTTTTTTATTTTGAATCTTTCTATTCTGAATTCAGTTAACGACGAGATTTAGTATCTTTTCTTGCACTTTCATAACTCGTGAAATGCCGAGTAGGCACGAATTCCCCCAATTTGCGACCTACCATAGGATTTGTTATGTAAATAGGTATATGTTCCTTTCCATTATGAATCGCGATTGTATGGCCAACCATTGCGGGTAGAATGCTAGATGCCCGGGACCACGTTACTATTGTTTCTTTCTCCTCCTTCATATTGACCTTTTCGATTTTTGCCAATAAATGATGAGCTACAAAAGGATTCGTTTTTTTTCGTGTCACAGCTGATTACTCCTTTTTCCATTTTAAAGAGTGGCATTCTATGTCCAATATCTCGATCGAAGTATGGAGGTCAGAATAAATAGAATAATGATGAATGGAACAAAGAGAAAAATCCTTTAGCTGGATAAGGGGCGGATGTAGCCAAGTGGATCAAGGCAGTGGATTGTGAATCCACCATGCGCGGGTTCAATTCCCGTCGTTCGCCCATCGCATTATTGCAAATTCCAAAAATGCAATTTTCCATATTCCTAGTTACGTATTTACTTACGGCGACGAAGAATAAAACTATCACTATATTTTTTCCTTTTCCTAGTTCTTCTTCCAAGCGCAGGATAACCCCAAGGGGTTGTGGGTTTTTTTCTACCAATGGGGGCTTTCCCTTCACCGCCCCCATGGGGGTGGTCCACAGGGTTCATAACTACCCCTCTTACTACGGGGCGTTTACCTAGCCAACACTTAGATCCGGCTCTACCCAAACTTTTTTGGTTCACCCCAACATTACCCACTTGTCCGACTGTTGCTAAGCAATTTTGGGATACCAAACGGACCTCCCCAGATGGTAATCTTAAAGTGGCCGATTTACCCTCTTTTGCAATCAGTTTCGCTACAGCACCTGCTGCTCTAGCTAATTGCCCACCCCTTCCACGTGTGATTTCTATGTTATGTATGGCCGTGCCTAAGGGCATATCGGTTGAAGTAGATTCTTCTTTTCTCTCAAAAAACCCCTTCCCAAACTGTACAAGCTTCTTCCAAAGCATACAGCTTTCTAGATGTATATGACGATCTCTAGACAGATGGATCTTATATGAATCGTATGATGAAGTACCACATGAGTGGATATATAGGAAAGGAATCCAAATCTGCCGAATCGCTCATGTTATGATCTTCTACATCCTAGGTCTCCGCGTTCCGTCATCTGGCTTATGTTCTTCATGTAGCATTCAGATCGAATGACTCTATGAAATTACGTCGATACTTCCACATATTATGGGTAACGTAGGAGACATCCCTATTTTCCCCGGGGGGTCTTAATTACCACTGCTTAGCTTTCAATTCGCCTCTGACCATCAAATTAAATGTGAATAACCCGTCCTCCTCTCTTTGAAACAAGGGGCGCTTCCGGTTCTGTGCGTGCTTCAAACAATTTTGTCTTCTCCATATTACCATATCTCTAGAGTCAATAATTTTCTATGAGAAACTACTGAACTCAATCACTTGCTGCCGTTACTCAACAGTTTTCTGTTGAGGTCTATCCCGTAGAGGTAGTCAAATTGGATCAGTGATCGATTTCTAGGTTTCGTCGTAAACCTAATTGGTTACTTCCAATTACGTAAATCAATAGTTCAAACCGCACTCAAAGGTAGGGCATTTCCCATTGATATAGGAACTTTTGTACCAGAAACAATAGTATCTCCAATTATAGCCCCTCTGGGATGTAAAATATATCTCTTCTCACCATCCCCATAGTGTATGAGACAAATGTATGCATTTCGATTAGGGTCGTATTCTATGGTTACGATTCTACCAGATATGTCTTTTTGATTCCGTCGAAAATCGATTTTACGGTATAGGCGCTTATGACCTCCCCCTCTATGCCTTGCGGTAATGATTCCTCTGGAATTACGACCTTTACCACAACGGTGCCGTCCATGGATCAAATTATTTCGTGGATTGGATTTCACTTGCCTGTCTACGGTTCCCTTGCGTGTGCTCGGGATAGGTGTTTTGTATAAATGTTTCGCCGTATTATTAAGTATTCTCCTTTAGTTTTTTTCTCTATCTAGAAGTGGAATAGAATAACCCGGTTGAAGGGTAATGATCATACGTCTGTAATGCATTGTATGTCCCAGAATAGGTCCCATTCTTCTACCCTTTCTGGGTAGTCGATGGCTATTCACAGCTACTACCTTAACACCAAAGAAGAGTTCGACCCAATGCTTTATTTCTGTCTTAGTGAATCCCGATTCGACATTAAAAGTATATTGATTCTTTCCCAATAAACGAAGACTTTTTTCTGTAAATACTGCGTATTTGATTCCATCCATAAATCGACTTTCCCTCCTATGCTCTGAGTTCCAGTATCGATAAGAATTCGAGTTCTTATTGTTCTTATGTTATGGTATGAATATACCATACCAATTCGTTATGTATGGATGATGGATGAGATTCCATGGATAGAGAGCCAGTTCCAATAGACTTATGGAACGTTCCCGTTCGCGTGCATCCAGCAGGAATTGAACCCGCAAATTTACCAATTATGAGTTGGGCGCTTTAACCATTCAGCCATGGATGCTTAACAGGGATCATCGTACATCGTAAATAACCAATTTTCATATAGAAAGACATATCATAGAAAAATGAAATCGAAAATATTCGGAGATGGCAAATATTCGGAGATGACTATGAAAACACCTCTCTGGATCCTCGAATTGAAAGAGAGATTGAGAGGGATCAAGAATCCTAATTCTCGCTATTTGGAATGGATCCAATTCTATTGAGTCTGACTCATAGTGATCATTTCTCTTTAGCAAAGAATGACCTTGGTTATCAAAGGATTGAACAACCGGGATCCATTTACTTATGATACCTAGTTGACATTGATAACAAGGATCTAATGAATTATGAGTTTAATAGATCCTCTTTAGCAGAAAGACGTATATTCCTTGCTCATTATCAGACAATCACTTATTCCCAAACCTCGTGTGGGGCTAATCGTTTTCATTTACCATCTCATGGAAAACCCTTTTCGTTCCGCTTAGCCCTATCGGGTATTTTAGTGATAGGTTCTATAGGAACTGGACGATCCTATTTGGTCAAATACCTAACGAAAAATTCCTATTTTCCTTTCATTAAGGTACGAGGGCTTCTTATTCCACAAGAACGAAAGCACCTTTTCATTCTTTCATATACTAGGGGTTTTTACTTGGAAAAGACAATGTTCCATACTAAAGGATTCGGGTCCATAACCACGAGTTCCAGTGCACTAGATCTTGTAGCACTTAGCAACGAGGCCCTATCCATTAGTATTCCACATAAGAAATCCATTATAGAAACTAATACAATTAGATTAGCTCTTCATAGACAAACTTGGGGTTTGCGAGCCAAGGTAAGACCGGCTCGGGATCATGGGACCCTTTTCTATCAGATAGGAGGGGCTCTTGTACAAAATAGACTTCTAAGTAATAACCCCATAGAATCTATCTATATAAAGAGGCAATCGTGTCAGGAAGCGGGTTTTTCTTTGGCCAAAGGGTACTTCGAACTTGGAACGAGCATGAAGAGATTAACGAGACTTCTTTCTCTTTTGAGTTTTTCTGGCGGACCGGTCGCGCAAGATCTTTGGTCTTCCCCCGGAACCGATGAAAAAAAGTGGGTCGCTTCTTATGGACTCGCTCAGAATGATTCTTCTCTATCTATAGTTCATGGCCTATTAGAAGTAGAAGGTGCTCTGGTGCAATCCTTACCGACAGAAAAAGATTGCAGTCAGGTTGATAATAATTGAGTGCCATTACTTCGTCGGTCCGAACCAAGGAATCCGTTAGAAATGTTTTGAAATGGATATTGTTCTCTCTTTGATCAGGGATTGCTATATGAAAAGAAGTGGAGTTTGAAAAAGGGAACGGAATGGTCAAACCGGAACTGCTAGAGGAACGAATTTTCAATAGCATAACTTGGGCTCCTAGAATATGGCGCCCTTGGGACAATCTATTTGATTGCAGGGTTTTGTTCCGAAGCAAAGATATCCGCGGAGGCCGGTTCGTTCGTCCTATTCTGATATTCAGGACCAAGAGGTACTGGATTCTCTTTCGGATAGGCCCTGAAAGGAGAAGAAAGGCTGAAATGCCAACGGATCTCTGTCTATTCTCTAATTCACCCGATCCGATAGTACCCGTTTTTGGAACGTCCAGTGCCAAAGTCACTGAATGGGTAAGTCACCAATCCAATCCCTTTGACAAATCGGGTGTCATATTAGATATCATATTCTATATATATAGAAATATCATAGAATAGACATATAGAATTTTTGGTCGGGAAATTCGAATGAATCATTGAGTGAAAAAGGAGCAAAGAATGACAAAAGACGAGACTCTACTAGTCTTCACTCTTGTGGTTTCCTCGGTTTCTGTTTTCTTATTCGGGATCTTG